ACCCACACGTAAAAATGACATTGCCATAAATTGATAAGGTAATATTTCCATTTACTCATCAAGAGGGGTGTGCCCTTTGAGCCCAAAAAGACTTTTCCTTGATACCTAACATAATGAATCAAAGGATCTTTGAACAACCTTAGCTTGGTTTGAATAGAAAGGATTTCTACAAGAAGTTTTTTTTCATAGAATTGGATTCGTTCAAAAAAGACGCTAAAAGATGTTGATCGTAAATGGCACGATTGGTTACAAAGAAAACCGAGGATGAATTCGGATTCACATACATGAGAATTATAGAGGAAGAGCAAAGATTTTTTATTCCGTTTTAAAAAACCGGAAATGGGTTTATTGAGTGGAATAAGATTATTCCAATTATCATACTTATAAAGAAAGAGTCGTACTAAATGTAACGAAGAAGCATCTTTCACCCAGTAGCGAAGGCTTTGAACCAAGATTTCGAGATGGATGGGAAGGGTTATTTCTATATCTGACACATAAGTTAAATGTACAAATTGATCCTCTACAAAAGGAAATAAGGAATGAATTGAGCGTAAATTCTGAAATTTTACTATTTCTTTTCTTTCAAAGGAAGATTCTAGTCGTAGAGAAAAAAAAATTTCTATAATTACTGAAAAAACTTCTGATAGCATTTGAGAATACAAATTTTTGTTGTGCCCCAAAAATGCATTTTGATTATAACCTTTAGTAAACAGATCGAAATCGTTCTGTTGATACATTCGATTAATTAAACGTTTAAGAAGTAGAAAACTAAATTTTTTGTCAGAATCCATATTTTCCAACAAACCAGATCTATGATCATGAGCAAATGAAGAAATATACTCTTGAAAGATAAGTGGATATAGAAAATCGTCAAAGTGACAAGACTTTTCAAGTTCTAAATATCCGTTAACTTCCTCCATTTTTAAAAAAATTGGATTTGAATAAAAGATAATGGATTTCGTGGATTATCAAATGATACATAGTGCGATACAGTCAAAACAAGGTATTAGAGGAATAAAAAACTACCCCGGAGATAGACCAACTTATCAACGGACTCTCTATCCTCTATTTTCCATAGAGAAAATGGAAATGCATTCTATTTCTATAACTATAGTTATAGAAGAAGAGGGTGATTAGAAATCCTTTATTTTTTCAACCTAATCGCTCTTTTGATTTTGGAAAATGGATATTTATCAATATACGGCTTCTTTTACACAGTCATCTCCACTCTAAAAGGAAGAATAGTTAGGATTTTTTTTAATGGATACTCCATTCATGGGAGAAGCCTTTCCCCTAGCAGGCACTAATATATTTTTAACGTATAATTAGATCGGGTATTCATTCAAATTACGAACATAAGCACGTGACTTTTTGTTTCCCTAAAATTGGAGCCAAAGGGCTCTATCCATTTATCCACCTGACCCAACTTTCAATTCATTTTTTGCTCCAAAAATTCAAAAAGGAACAAACTTTTAAGAATGCAATAAATGCAATATTCTCAGAATTCTCTAGTGATACGACATGCTATTTTTTCCAGTTATTACCATTTAGGATCAGTCGCGGTCGTCCAAACTCTACCGACGGTACAGACGAATCCCTTGCTTCATCCAGATAGGTAAAAGATCCTAGTCGCACTTAAAAGCCGAGTACTCTACCGTTGAGTTAGCAACCCTAAGCCAAAAATCTAAATCCAGTCAAAACCAAACTAAAGATTGCATGACACAATCGAAACATTGAACTAAGAATTACTGCACTAATAAAAAATGAAAGAAAGAAAAAAATCTCTGGAACGAGGATAAAAGGATCCTTTCCTATTTATCCACGATCTAATTATATTTGTTCAATAGACTGTTGTCAAGATAAATGTTCAGAAAAGACTACACTACCAAAAGGACAAAAAATAGCATTCTCACTTACTATGAAAATAAATAAGGACTTGTGTTGGATTGGCACTACATGGATTATCTACATAGATAAATAACAACTAAATGGAAATAGTAAAGATGAAAAAAAGATATTGGAATTAATCAATAATACGTTGATAAAGCAAGTTTAATCGCGTCGTTTAGAACTCCATCCAACTGGACATAATTTTCGATTTATAGATCCAAGTTCTTGCGCTATAGTTATTCTATATCATTTGAAGATTTTTCTAACAATTCCAATACAAGTTCTTATCGTGTGATTTTATGGGAACAATAAAAAAAAGATTGGTTCTGATTAGAGTAAGAAAGAATATAGTAAAGAAACGTTATAAAAAGTTAGATTAGATCCAACCCATACCCACACTCTTTTTTTTATTATTCGTTATTATTTATTTAATTTCGATTGATTAAGCAAAAGTTCCCTAAAAACATCCGCCTTCTTTGAAATATCATGAACAGTTCCTGTCGGTTTAGCCCCCTTTTCAAGGAAATAGAGAATCGCAGGAACATTTAACTGGGTTTGATTCCTTATCGGATCATAAAAACCCACTTTACGAAGATCTCTTCCTTCTCTTCGGGCTCGCACATCAATTGCAACAATTCGATAAACGGCTCATTGGGATAGATGTAAGACCCCCCTTAGAACCGTATAAGAAGTTTTCCCCTCGTACGGCTCAAGAAAAAATTTTTTGACAATTCTAGAATTTTAATGCCAAATAGATCCCTCAAATGATTAAAAAAATAGAATCAAAATAAAGTCCTTTCGTATTTCCAAAAAAACAAAAAGGTCATTCGTACTCATAACTCAAGTTAGATAACTCTCAAATAGTTCAAAGAATGACCTTATCCATTTCCGTTATTGAGCGGTCTCTAACCCTTTTCTGTCCCATTTAGAAGTTTTTTATTCTTCTCTAGTTAGTAAGACAATTGAAAAGAGTCTTTCCTTGTTTCAAGATCGTTTATCTTTGCTTTGAATCCTTGGGTTTAGACATTACTTCGGTGATGCTTAATCATTTCAAAATGGTAGCAACATACCCTTTTTTATGATTTCTTCTATTAAAGAATCAGTCAAATGCTTGATTCCCGCTTTATACACTTTGGATCAAAAAAGTTTTCTCAATTCGCAAAAACGGGTTTGAAACATGTTCGAATTTGATCCTTTTGATTTCTATCTTGAAAATACACTTACGAAGTTTTTCCAACTTATTCATTGGCACTCACCCTAGATCCTTGCCTCTGAGAAATTTTCTACTCGAGCTCCATCATATTATGTACTATTTTAATTACAATCGAGAGTAATAGAACAGACCAAAAGATGTCGAGCCAAGGGCACTTTCATTGCTATCGAAAATGGCGGATATAAGAATCTGCAGCTAAGCATGTCTTTCAAGTCGCACGTTGCTTTCTACCACATCGTTTTAAACGAAGTTTTACCATAACATCCTATAGTTTAGAAATGGAATCATGAGTAGTCATTGGTTTGTTGAGTACTCCGTATATAGTAATGTATTTTACGTGTATATGCGTGGCGCAATTTTTTTTATACGAGAGTCCTCATTAAGAATTCAACTTAAATACCTTCAATACCCTATTTAATTCCCCCAGTTTAATTTATTGTATAAAAAATATTGTATTATTTTTATATTTATATAAATATAGATAAATAGAATTCTATAATAAAATAAAAAGGAATAGAAATAACATGAATAAACAAGTTTTTTTTACTGATTAATGAATCCACATCTTCGAGTAGCGAGAACGCACAGGAAATTATGGAAAATTTTGAAAATACATTTGCTACTTCGACATCATTATTTGAATACAGTATTTTTTTCACCCTATCCTAAGATAGAAAAAAACCGTTCGCTCGTTCTTTTCTACTTCAACCAACGATAGGTTAAGGAAAAGAATTAAGTAAAAACAAGATTCTGGTTTTTATGAAGTGGAAAAGAAGAGTGATATCTGTAGACAATTTTGATTCCTTATTCTTAAAGATTAAAGAAATAGGAATCAAACAAGTAAAGGATTTCCATAATCTATAATCTATTTGATAAGGTAACCAACTGTCACCTTAATTCTGGATTACCTAATTAACTATTTCAATTAAACGGTTCACAAACATTTGTCACAAAAAGAAAAACACTGCTGTTACTGAACTAGAAGAATCCATCGAAGTCCCCACCTAAAAGTAAATTTGATGAAATCCTTCCATAAAGTGACTAGAATAGACGAATAACCTCTTCTCAAAATTGTTATCGAGATTTACAATTATTAATTCCTTTTTGGAATTAGAGCAAAAAAGTAAATACCTAAAAAAGGAGTTCAAAGGAAAAAGCATTTGTTACGTATGTAATTTACTTGATCTTTTATTATTTTATTAATGAGGTTTGGCGACCGGATAAGGTCTTAAAAACGCATACCTTTCGTTAGAGATAGAGATCATGAAGCATAAAAAAGCGGGCCTTTTTCTGATTTCTGAGATACAATGGGTGAGCAGCTAGTCTAGGTATAAAAAGAGGATTCCGGATTCAGTTTCTTGTTTCTAGTTTTTTTTACCCTACTAGAGTCTTGTCGGAAGAGCCTTAATACCCTTAATTGATTTTAATTACTCTCAAGAAATCTATTTTGTTTAAAATTGAGAATTTATTACTAATTAAGCGATATATCCGCCAAGTACAGTTTTTCTAAGTACTTACCTTCAGTATGAATATGAAAGAAGGAGTATGTTCCTACGATGAAAGGATTGTACGACTTCTTTTTTTATTTAAACTAACTAGTGTGATTTATCTTACATATGCCTAAATAACAAAATTTCTTTATTCGTATATAATCCAGATCCTCTGGGACGGAAGGATTCGAACCTCCGGATAGCGGGACCAAAACCCGTTGCCTTACCACTTGGCCACGCCCCACACCTATTTATATTCTTCACTAATAAACACTACTGTTAGTAGTAGTTGTTCGTCAATTCCAGCCAAAATTTCTCTGGAATAGATAATTTTGAACACGCATCGATATAGAATTATAGAAAAAATGGATTGATCATTATATCTAATTTAATTAAGATATAAGATATTGTATGAAATTAGAATTTCTTCTATTTTGAATTGAAAATTGAAACTAGAAGGGTTTTTGATTGGATAAGTTTAAAGAAAAAGAAAAGAAGAATTGGTGATTCTTTCTTCCCTTTTCCTTATATCAATAACTCAATCAAAAAGCAATTATCTCCAAGAATAATAAACTTTTGTTATGCTTAATATCTTCAGTTTGAGCGGTATCTGTCTTAATTCTGACCTTTATTCGATTCCGTTTTTATTTGCCAAATTACCCGAGGCCTACGCCTTTTTAAATCCAATTGTTGATCTTATGCCAGTTATACCTCTGCTATTTTTTCTCTTAGCCTTTGTTTGGCAAGCTGCTGTAAGCTTTCGCTGAGATATTTCATGCTGTTCTAGAAAAAAACTAGCCTAGAAAACTGCACGCTTTAGCTTTATTCGATAAAAAAATTCTAATAAAATAATTGATAAGATCAGATAGGGCTGAGCGCTTGGTGCAAATTAAAATGGTTGCGCTAAATCTGGATCACCTCATCTCCTTTCTGCATCCCGACCCTTTTCCGGTGAAAAACTTTAGCGGGTTACCCAACAATTCACTTTGGAGATTAAAGAAGCATTTGGTAATGAAAAAGTCTTCTTCCACACAACTGAATTTATGAAAATTCAGTTTTTTAACTGCTTTATTTTATTTATTTTTATTAGTATCAAAATAATTAGGATATGTGGTATAAAAATGGCGAATCTATTCTCTTTTTACAAAAAAAATGATATTGGAGATTGTGTAATGCTTACTCTCAAACTCTTCGTTTACACAGTAGTTATATTCTTTATTTCTCTCTTCATCTTCGGATTCTTATCTAATGATCCAGGACGTAATCCTGGACGAGAAGAATAAAAAATAGGAGACGATTTTTTCCTTTCTTTTACTTAAATTTTCAGAGTTTCTTATAATTTTTGCCCATTTACTCCTTTAACTAGTAATTTTACTATATATAACAAAAGGGTTTAGTTTCCGATAAATATTATATTAATGAAAATGAAAAGAGAAATTCAACGGAAACGGAAAGAGAGGGATTCGAACCCTCGGTACGAATCGATCGTACAACGGATTAGCAATCCGGCGCTTTAGTCCACTCAGCCATCTCTCCAATTGAAAAAGAATAAGTACTATGTTATATTACTGAACATTTATAAGATAAGGATTGAAAAGAGTATTTCCTCTTTCTTTTTCCTTTATTATATAGATCTAAAGAACGTTTAACCGCAATCCCACTCTTTTTTTTTGATAAAGTAAAGGTAAGGGCTTTGTGATTCCCACGGCCTGGCCGGGTTAGTACCTAGCCGGGCCTTTTCTTTTCAAAATACTTTAGTCTAAAAAGTCTAAAAGGGCCTATTCGTTTTTTTACTAGATATGGTTGGAACTAATTCCTAAAACTCGAACGTAAAAAAAGCAAAGGATAATTAAAAAGATCCTCCCCTTTGTGTTTGATAAATTCTTTACTTAAAAAAGGGGGTTAAACGTAACCCTCCAGAAAAAAGATTGAACATACCGTTTATTACTAATTAGAGTTACCTGGTAAAAGGCATCAACACTCTAAGTTTCATGAGTGGATACCACCACCATTTTTTGTTGTTCGACAAAAACCCATTTATATATAATAATGACATTGTAGCGGGTATAGTTTAGTGGTAAAAGTGAGATTCGTTATAAGAGTCCCCTAATAGTTAAGGGGTCGTCCTTCGGTTTTCTTTGTATTCCGAACAAAAACTTCATTTCTTAAAAAGGCTTTAACCCTTTACCTCGCAATGACAAATTCGAGGACAAATCCACATTCTCGTGATTTTTATCCAAATTGAAATTCGAAATTTTAAAATTGGATTCGGAAATTACGAAACAGAATTTTTTTTGAATTGGATCAATACTTCCAATTCAATGAGTATGAGTAAAAGATTCATGGATAAGTCAAAGTAAAAAAATTTCTAATCGTAACTAAATCTTCTATTTTTTATTTATCGAGGGAAAATGGAAGCAAAATAGCTAAAAAATGATGACTTTAGTTTACTATAGACATCAACATATTCGGTTAGCTCGGTAGAAAAAAAGACTTTTCCTCAGGATTCTCTCCACTAGAAATAGAGAACGAACTAACTAGAAAGATTTTTCGAATCTTCCTCTTCTAGAGGGATCATCTATAAAGCGAGCCGTCTTGAATCTATTCAAGATAGAAAAGCTGACATAGATGGTATGGATCCAATTTTGTTGCTTTTTTTTTTCGTTCACAACTTAACTTAGATCATGGAATTTCTCCATATTTCATAAAGGAGCCGAATGAAACCAAAGTTTCATGTTCGGTTTTGAATTAGAGACGTTAAAAATCCTGAGTTGACGTCGACTATAACCCCTAGCCTTCCAAGCTACCGATGCGGGTTCGATTCCCGCTACCCGCCTTTTCATTTTTTGCTATATTAATTTCTATATATTATTTACTTTTATATTATATATTTCTATTATATATTTC